GTTCCAGATACTTGAATAAATATCTGACGGCATAGAACCATCTCTATCAAGGTGACAGGCCTATTTTCTGTACTATCCATAAAATCCATTATAACAAGTCACACACTCATATTCCGGAAATACAGAAAGAACAAAATTCCACGATCGAACTACCAAAATAGAATAGGCTAGAAATCCAAGTTCTAACTGTTGATTTTTGATTCAAAAACGAATACTTTTCTTCTAAATTTAATTCATTGAAATTTCATCCAATAAAACGGACGAATTATAAATCTCCAAAATAATTGATAGAAATACCGCAAATAGAGCCATTGCGACACCCATCAAAGGAGTTGTTCCCCACCCCGGAGCTACTTTACCATATTCTGAATTCAAGGGTTTTAATAAACTCCCTATACCAGTTCGTTTTGGGCGGGCCCTGTTCTCAACAGTTTGTGTAGCCATAAATCCTATTGTATTCATTGAGATCTGTTGACTTTGTATACCATTCTGTTGTAAATAAACGATCTTATGATAGATCTGTTGAGGTCTTGAAATTATATATTATATATAATATGGAAACAGCAACCCTAGTCGCCATCTTTCTATCTGGTTTACTTGTAAGTTTTACCGGGTACGCCTTATATACCGCTTTCGGGCAACCTTCTCAACAACTAAGAGATCCATTCGAGGAACACGGGGACTAATTTAAGTAATGAGCCTCCCAACCTTGGGAGGCTCATTACTTAAATTGAGATTGAGAGAATGAAAACTTTTCGATTTTATTTTTTAGTTGAAATTTTAGGTGGTTCTCGAAAAAAGATAGCGAAAAAAATTATCCCTAGAGTCGATACTAAAAGAAATGTATAAACCAATGCTTCCATAAATTCGATCGTGGTTTACAATTATAACTTCCCTACCTGTTTGTTTTTTCTTTTTTTATTCTTTTTAGAATCATCTTGAAAGAGCGAGAGTCAAAGAAGTGGTAATTCCAACCTACTCAGGTACTCTACGTAAACCCCCTCAAAAAAGAAAATAGAGGAAAAATACCAAAGTAGTCTTGTATCAGGCTGTCTGTCGTTTTGTAGTTGGATCTCCAAGCTTTTGGAATGCGCCAAACTCTACTTGAGTATCCAAATCTGGGTCAATACCAGCAAAAACATCTCTGAACAAGGTTCTAGCACCATGCCAAATGTGTCCGAAGAAGAAGAGCAAAGCAAAAGAAGCGTGCCCAAAAGTAAACCAACCCCTTGGACTGCTACGAAAAACACCATCGGATTTCAAAGTTGCACGGTCTAATTCAAAAATTTCACCCAACTGGGCGCGTCTAGCATATTTTTTAACAGTAGCAGGATCACTATAACTGACTCCATTTAGTTCGCCACCGTAGAACTCCACGGTTACACCTACTTGTTCAAGACTATACTTGGATTCTGCTCTTCTAAAAGGAACGTCGGCTCTGACAATTCCGTCACCATCTACCAAAACGACCGGAAAGGTTTCAAAAAAAGTAGGCATACGGCGTACAAAAAGCTCACGACCTTCTTTATCTCTAAAGATAGGGTGTCCTAACCAACCAACCGCTATCCCATCTCCATTATCCATTGAGCCTGCCCTGAACAATCCCCCTTTTGCCGGATTATTGCCGATATAATCATAAAAAGCTAATTTTTCGGGAATTTTAGACCAGGCTTCTGAGAAACTTAGATTTTCTGATAGACCGGCACTAACCCGTCGGTATATCTCTTGCTGAAAGTAACCCTGGTCCCATTGATAACGAGTGGGACCAAACAATTCAATGGGAGTAGTTGCCGACCCATACCACATAGTTCCAGCAACAACAAAAGCTGCAAAAAATACAGCCGCGATACTGCTGGAGAGTACGGTTTCAATATTTCCCATACGCAATCCTTTGTATAGACGTTGTGGCGGTCGTACGCTAAGATGGAATAGGCCCGCTAATATGCCCAATGTACCGGCTGCAATATGATGAGAAGCTATTCCTCCCGGAACAAAAGGATCAAAACCTTCCACACCCCACGCGGGATTTACAGGTTGTACTGTTCCGGTTAGTCCATAAGGATCGGACACCCATATTCCGGGACCGTATAAGCCTGTGACATGAAATGCACCAAAACCAAAGCAAGCCACCCCGGAGAGAAATAAATGAATTCCAAAGATCTTAGGCAAATCCAAAGAAGGTTTTCCTGTACGTTCATCAGAAAAAATTGCTAGATCCCAATAGACCCAATGCCAGATAGCTGCCAAAAAGCAGAAGCCGGAAAACGTAATATGTGCCCCGGCTACACCTTCGTAACTCCAAATACCCGGATTCGTTGCAGTCCCCCCTGTAATACTCCAACCTCCCCAGGAATTGGTTATTCCTAAACGAGTCATGAAGGGTATAACGAACATTCCCTGTCTCCACATTGGATCAAGAACAGGGTCAGAAGGGTCAAAAACGGCTAATTCATACAGAGCCATTGAGCCCGCCCAACCAGCAACCAGAGCTGTATGCATTATATGAACGGCAAGCAACCGGCCGGGATCATTCAATACAACAGTATGAACACGATACCAAGGCAAACCCATGGAAAATACCCCTTTCTCAAAGAAAAATAGACACTAACTAACTTTATTGCATTGGAAAAGACTATACTAAGACTATCCTATAGACCTCCCTGTTAAGTGGATTATTTTCTAACAAGAGTTAGGTTAATATTTATTCTATTCTGTTCGTAAGAAAAAAGAGAAGCAGATTTATTCTATACTCGATACGTACCAATATGCAATGGGGGTTTATACCATTTTCTATGAGTAAATGCGTCTATCCGTATTTATGATTAGAAGGGACTATTTGTCTATCTTTCCTACTGTATAGATTGGCTAAAAGAAATATGATAAAGCCGATATTCTAACGACAATAAAAGCATATTGTTACGTTTCCACATCAAAGTGAAATATAGAATTTTCTTTTTTCTTTTAATTATGCCTGTTGGAATTCCACAACTGCCTTTCCTAGTTCCTGACGACAATGACGACGACGACGACGACGATGGATTTTGGGTTGACATGTAGTGCGACTTGTTAGATATATTGGGTCCTATGGGATTTCCCCGTTCTCTCTCCTAATCGAGATATCCTTTCTTTCGCCCAAACAAAATAAACGGAATCATCCAAAAAGTGGAGCGTGAAATCCATTGTTGGGAGGATTCAGAATACTATTTTCATTTAGAATAATTTATGGTTGACTTTGATTGGACTCAAAAAATGAAGTATCCAGGCTCCGCTTAGAAAAAACCCAATTCGAAATAGATCTATAGATCTAGGATTACGACGTATATCATAAACGATTCTCGGTTGTTATTTGTAAAGTCATAACAAAAAGAAATGGTGATGAGAAGATTTGTTCTATATGCACAAACAAGCGGAGGCGTATCTTTACCCGGAGTAGAGCATAAACCTAAAAAAAAAAAAAGAGACCCATTCAGGAACAAGAAAATCCCATCGTGATTTGAATTGAATCTCGATGAAACAATATATCAATGAGAAGTTAATTGAATAAAATAATAAGAATAAATTTTTTGACTTTTTATTAATTTTTTATTAATTTAATAAGGAAGAAAAAATAAGTCCAATTTTCTTTTATTGAAAAATATAAAAAAAGCCCTTTCGTTGCAAGTTGGAAAAATGTTTCTAAAAAATAGAAAAAAAAAGAAAGAGCACTGGAATCTATACATTGATTCTTTTCTTGAACCGTATGCATCAAAAGGTGCATGTACGGTTCGTAAGGGATACAATTTGACCCTATTCAACCGACTTTATCGCGCACGTTTTCTTTTTTTAAGCCAAGAGGTTCAGACCGAGATCTCAAATCAACTTTGTGCACTTATAGTACATCTCGGTCTCGAGGATAAGATAGAACCTATTTATTTGTATGTACACTCTCCTGGCGGGTTGGTAATTCCTGGACTAGCTCTTTATAATATTATGCAATCGTCGAAACCTGGGGTCCATACAATAGGCATTGCAAGAGCCTATTCAACGGGATCTTTGATATTGGCTGGAGGAAAAATGCTCAAACGTCTAGCACTCCCTCACTGTACGGTAATGATCCATCAACCTGCTAGTTCTTATTTTGAGGACCCCTTGGCAGAAAGTGGGCTTGACGCGGAGGATATGGTGGAGCTACGCAACCTCGTCATACAGGCTTATATAGCAAAGACGGGCAAACCTTATTGGGTTATAGCTGACGACCTGGAAAGAGACCAACTTATGACACCAGAAGAAGCCAGAGCTTACGGAATTGTTGATGTTGTAGGATATGATAAGCCTTGAAAAAAAAATGGATTTTTCGGAAATATGCGGTTGGAGATTCTACCTCCGAAATTCTATTAAAATGAAATAAATTAACTAGAAAAAATTAGAAAAATTCCGAATGATCCGGTTAGGATCAATCTAAACCAGCCCATTAGATATATTATATAATTCAACATGCCAACTATTAAACAACTTATTAGAAATGCAAGACAGCCAATTCGAAATGTCACGAAATCCCCCGCTCTTCGGGGATGTCCTCAGCGTCGAGGAACATGTACTAGGGTGTATGTGCGACTCGTTTAGATCATGAGCTAAAGCAAGAAAATCGCTTTGCAGTATGAATGATCGGTACCGTAAATAGGATCGAATTAAAATGCAAAATAAGCAAACGGATCCCTTTATTGTGTATGAAGTTTATGGTTTTGATTGGTGCAAATCCAATCACCTGAATTAAAGATGAGAGGAAATTCTCCATTGGTAGCAAACGCTTATCCATTAAGCGGAGAAAATCTTAGGAAAAGTGAAAAGTAAATAAAAAAAGCATAAAGCATAAAAATAAAGTCCCCACTCGGTCAAGAACGGACTATGAGGGTCAGCTAACAAGCTAACTTTCCTAATGAAATACCGTTACTGTATAGGTGGGTCTGATTGTGAAAGACCTATTACTCGATAATTCGTGGGTAGAGCCAAAGAGTGTGGTGTGAACTATACAAGTTACCTGTAGATTCTATGAAGTAAAGGCTCCGGTGTATAGAGAAGACCTCACCGTTTAAGAAATAACCATAAAAACGATGGAACCCACCTTTTTCCATTTAATTTATATTATTAATAATTTAGATTTATTTATTTTTTTACACCTGGCAAAAGATCATTTGTTACTTCTTTCATATTCATATTTCGCAGTAAACTAAAAACAAAAAAGAAAAAGGTGGTCGGGAAGGTTAGAGTAGCTAAAGCCATTGGAATTTCTATTTTATACATTGGAAAAATCCGTTTGGTTATTAGTTATTAATAGACCAAAAGAATAACTGAAAGAAAAGAAATTAAGTAGTTATTTGTCAAAGTTTTTTTATTCAATGACCAGAATTAAACGCGGATATATAGCTCAGAGACGTAGAAAAAAAACTCGTTTATTTGCATCAAGCTTTCGAGGGGCTCATTCAAAACTTACTCGAACTATTACTCAACAGAAAATAAGAGCTTGGGTTTCGGCTCATCGAGATAGGGATAACCAAAAGAGAAATTTTCGCTGTTTGTGGATCACTCGGATAAACGCAATAATTCGAGAAAAAGGAGCATGCTCATGCTATAGTAAATTTATACATGATCTATACAAGCGACAGTTGCTTCTTAATCGTAAAATACTGGCCCAAATAGCTGTATCAAACAGTAATTGTGTTTATATGATTTCGAACGAAATAAGAAAAGAAGTAGATCGGAAAGAATACGCCGGAATAATCTAAATGGAGTTCCCCGGAGAATGAACCCCGGGGGGGGTGGAATCGAAGTGACTCAGAGAAAATATGCTAAAGTAGTAAAAATGAATGAACCCATTAAAAAAAATCTTTTTTTTTGTTCGATTCGTTTTTTTCTTACGACGTGATACTAAAATCTGGATTCTCGGATTTGTCGAACAAAACCCCAACCCTCGTTTAAGTTTGGATTTAAATTCTGATTCAAATGAACAAAGAACAAGCCTATTTATTTCGGGTTCTAAGACCACCAGTCGTTCTAGAGGTCGACCTGGTTCTTTCAAATTTTTTCTCATTATTGAGAAAAGGTAAGAAAGATAAAATACGAGCTTGCTTTATAGCAATGGTAATTAATCGCTGTTGTTTCAAGGTCAATCTATTTACCCGTCTAGATAATATTTTTCCCTGTTCGCTAACAAATCGATTAATTAAACTCATGTTTCTATAATCAATTCGATCCCCCGGCTGAATCGGGGGCAAACGCCTACGAAAAGATCGCTTGGATTTCAGAAAAGGTCGCTTGGATTTCAGAAAAGGTCGCTTGGATTTATCCATGATTTTTTTAGTTTATTTATTGATTTAATATCCTGAAAATCCTATTTTTTAATTGTGATTTTAACCCCTCAAGGTAGGATTCTTTTTGATTCAAATATGTTCTATATAATGTCATTTTTCCGCCTGAAAGGAAAGGATAAGACATATTAGGTCGATCTATTTCTTTATTTCCCCATGAATCATATGTTTATAACAATAGGGACAGAATTTTCTTAATTCTAATTGATTTGGCGTATTGTGCCCGTTCTTTTGAGTAATATATCTGGAAATGCCCGTTGATACCTTCTTAACACCGTTTCGGATACAACCCTTACATTCCAAAATCACTGTTACTCGTGCGTTTTTTCTCTTGGCCATTAACCTCCTTTGCATTTTCATTTTTGATTTACTCAATTCTTCTGTTTCTATTTGATTTTGATTCGAAAGGAATAAAAAGGGAAAAATAACAAATCGAAGTTACTAACTTGAAATCCAATCCTAAAAAGGAATAATAAAGAAAAGCCATAGGATAAGTAAGATAATGATTTCGAAATTCTATTTCACCCTGAAGTAAGCTATTTCAGTTAAATAAATCTTGTATCTTTGCCCCTGGCTTGTATTTTATACTATACTCTACTTCCATGCCTCCGTTTATTCATTTCATTGGATTGGAATGGAATCTGAGTCTCGGCGACGCTGAATCCACTTTTATTCTTTCTCTTTCGTCCCTTATTTTTTAACTCAAAAAGAAAATAATAATAAAAGGAAAAAAGAGAAAAAAGGGGCTTAGGGGTTGGTTACCGATATCGGATTCTATATAGAATCTTCGTCATTCCTTCCGCTATAAATAATGTAAATAACTAGAATGAAAAAAAGGGAAATGTCAACGCATCCGGGAAAAAACGATTAATCTCTATCAATAGACCTGCTAAAATCCCAAACCATAGCGTACTTAGTACTGGAGCCACGGAGAGATATGTTTTTAGATCTTGCATTGAAAAACCTCCTTTTTATTGAAATTGAAATACATAAAGATAATGCATATATGGTCAGATGCATGTGTAGGTAAGGTCTACTTAGAGTTGTACACGGAATCCCTAATTCATTCAAATTGAAGTGAAATTCAATGGAAATGTACAACACTCCATAAGATTTCTATTTTCTATTTATTATATATATGTTCTTAGATGAGACA